AAAATGAAATGTCACAATATTTTTTTCATACGTGTCAAAGTGATGGAAAAAAAAGGATATCCTTTACGTATCCGCCAAGTTTATCAACTTTTTTTGAAATGATAGAAAGAAAGATGTCTTTTTTTACAATAGAAAAAATTTCCTATAATGAACTATATAATCACTGGAATTATACCAATGAACAAAAAAGGAACAACATAAGTAACCAATTTTTAAATAGAGTCGAAATTCTAGATAATAGATTCCCTCCTATGGATATAATCGAAAAAAGAATTAGATTATGTAATTGTAATAATGAAATTGAGACTAAACAAGAATATTTACCTAAAATATGTGATTCTTTATTGAACGGACCCTTTCGCGGACAAATCAAAAAATTATTTTTACTCTCAATCATAAAAACTTCTCTAACTATAAAACATTACATAGAGACAGTTTGGATAAATAAGATTTATGGCATCCTTCTTACTACCAATTACACAAAATTTGATCATAAATTGACTCTATTTGATCGAAAATCATTATCAACAGAAATTAGTTATTTCTTAAACATAATTAGCAAGTTTGGAGGAAAATCAACATCAAATTTAAATTTGAAAGGACTTTCTTTATTTCCGGAAAACAAACAAGTAAGAATTAATTCAGAAGATCGAATAAAAATTTTTAAATTTTTAATCAATGCAGTTATAACTGATACTAAGGATAAAACAATTAGCAAAGAATATATTGGAAAAAAAGAAATAAATAAAAAAGTTCCTGAATGGTCATACAAATTAATCGACGAATTGGAACAACAGGAAGTAGCAACTGAAGGAAATAGGGCAACAGATTATCAAATTCGTTCACGAAAAGCCAAACGTGTCGTAATTTTTACTAAGAGTCCGGAGAATACCGATCCTGATACTAATGAAAATGAAAAAGAGACTGATAATTCTGATCAAGCTGAAGAGTTGGCTTTGATACGTTATTCACAACAACCAGATTTTCGTCGAGATATAATAAAAGGCTCTATACGAGCTCAAAGGCGTAAAATAATTATTTTAGAACTGTTTCAAGCAAGTGTGCATTCCCCCCTTTTTTTGGATAGAATAGACAAACCTCCCCTCTTTTCTTTTGATATCCCCGATCTAATGAAAATAATCTTTATTTTTATAAATTTGATTTGGAAAAAGAATAAATTAAGAATTTCGGATCATACAAAGGAAAAAACAAAAGAAAGTGAGAAAGAAGAGGAGTACAAAAGAAAACCATTCCAAAAAGAGAAGCAAACTCGTATAGAAATAGCGGAACTTTGGGATAACATTATATTTGCTCAAGTAATAAGAGGTTTTGCATTAGTAATCCAATCAATTCTTAGAAAATATATTATATTACCTTCATTAATAATATCTAAAAATCTTGTTCGTATACTATTATTTCAATTTCCCGAATGGTCTGAGGATTTAAAGGATTGGACTAAAGAAATTTATATTAAATGCACCTATAATGGCGTTCAATTATCAGAAGACGAATTTCCGAAAAACTGGTTAACGGACGGTATTCAGATAAAGATTCTATTTCCTTTTCGTCTGAAACCTTGGCACAGATCTAAGTTACGATTCCCTAATAAAGATCCAATTCAAAAGAAAGGGAAAAAACAAAAAAATGATTTTTGTTTTTTAACAGTTTGGGGAATGGAAACTAAAGTACCTTTTGGTTCTCCCCGAAAACCAATTTCATTTTTTGAACCCATTTTCAAAAAATTAAAAAAAAAAAAATTAAAATTGCAAAAAAAATGTTTTTTAGTTCTAAGAGTTTTAAAAAAAAGAACAAAATTTTTTCTAAATATATCAAAAGAAACAAAAAAATGGGTTATCAAAAACATTTTGTTTCTAAAAAAAAGAATCAAAGAACTCTCAAAAAGAAACCAAATTCTATCATTTGGATTGAATAAAATAGAAAGATATGAATTGAGTAAACCTAAAAAAGAAAGAAATTCGATAATCCATAATCAAATTATTTCCGAATCGTCTATTCAAATTCCATTTATGGATTGTGCAACTTACTCATTGACAGAAAAAAAAATGAAAAATCTAACTAATAGAACAAACACAATCATAACTGAAATAGAAAAAATGAAAAAAGATAAGCAAATAGAGTTTCTAATTCGAGAGATAAATATTAGCCCGACCAAAATAAGTTATGAAGATAAAAGATTAGAATCACCAAAAAAAATTTGGCGGATATTCAAAAGAAAAAATCTTCAATTACTTCGTAAATTACATTTTTTTTTTAAATTTTTGATTGAAAAACTATCCATATATATCTTTCTATGTCTCATTATTATATTTAGAATCATTTTTCGTAAATTAAAAAACCAAAATTTTAATAAATATATTTACAATAATAATAATGAAGCAAATCAAGAAAGAATTGATAAAACAAATCAAAGTATAATTCACTTTACTTTGACTATAAAAAAGTCACTTTTTCTTATTAATCTTATTAATAATAATAAAAATTCACATATTTGGGGGGGCTTATCTTACTTGTCACAAGCATATGTATTCTACAAATTATCACAAATCCAAGTCAGTAATTTATATAAGTTAAGATCTGTCTTTAACTATTACGGAACATCTTTTATTCTTAAGAATAAAATGAAAGAGTATTTTGTTGGAACGCAAAGAATGTTTGATTCCGAATTAAGACAACATAAGAACCTTCGAAATTCTTTAATTATAATTAATGAATGGAAAAACTGGCTAAAGGGTCATTCTCAATATGATTTATCTCAGATTAGATGGTCTAGATTAATATCACAAAAATGGCGAAATAGAGTCAATCAATATCAATGTCGTATGGCTAAAAATAAAGATTTAGACAAATGTGATTCATATGAAAAAAACCAATTCATTCATTATGAAAAACAAAATGATTTTGAAATATATTCATTACTAAAAACAAAAAAAAAATTAAAAAAACAATATCAATATGATCTTTTATCGTATAAATCTATTAATTATGAAGATGAAAAAAACTCATATATTTATGGATTGCCATTACAAGTAAATAAGAACAAAAAGATTTCTTATACTTACAATAACAATACGCCTAAACGTAAACGATTTGATATGATAGAAGATATCCTTATCAATAATTATCAAGTAGAAAAGAATAGTCTAGATATAGAAAAAAGTTCGGATAGAAAATATTTTTATTGGAAAATTCTAAATTTTTGTGTTAAAAATAAGATTGATATTAAGGATTGCATTAATATTGATACCATCACTAAGAGGAATAAAAATACTAAGATTAGTGTTAATAATTATCAAATAATTGATAAATTTTATAAAAAAAAAAAAGGTCTTTTTTCTCTCACGATTCATCAAAAAATTCACCCATTCAATAAAAAAAAGTCTCTTGCTCATTGGAATTGGATGGGAATGAATGATAAAATACTAAGTCGCTCCATAGCATTTTTGTTATTCCCAGAATTTGAGATATTTTATAATACATATAAGATTAAACCCTGGGCCATACCAATCAAATTACTTCTTTTCAATTTTAATGTAAACCAAAATATTAATAAACATAAAAGCACCGCTGAAAAAAAAAAAATATCTCTTTTTTTTTTTTCGAAAAAAAAAACTCTTAAATTAGAAAATAGAAATCGAGGAGAAAAAAAACAAGGAGAAAAAAAATTAGTCGACCCACCCTATATTAAATCCGCTCTCTCAAACCAAAAAAAAGATGGTGAACAAAGTTCTACGGGATCAGACATGAAAAAACGTAGAAACAAAAAGCAATACAAGAATAACCTAGAAGCAGAGTTTGCGTCTTTCTTAAAAAAGTATTTGCGTTTTCAATGGAGATGGAATGATTCTTTAACTTTAAATCAAAGAATATTCAATAACATCAAAGTATATTGCCTCCTCCTTAGACTGGACAGTCCAAAAGAGATTGCTATATCCGCTATTCAAAGAAACGAAATGAATCTGGATAGTATGATGATCCAGAAGGATTTAACTCTTCAAAAATTGATAAAAAGGGGAACATTTATTATCGAACCAGTTCGTCTGTCTGTAAAAAATGATGGACAATTTGATATATATCAAACCATAGGTATTTCATTGGTTCATACGAATAATCACCAAATTAATCAAAGATACATAGAAAAAAGTTATGGCTATGCTAACAAGAATAAGAAAAATTTTTATGAATCCATTGCAATACATCAAAAAATGACTGGAAATATAGACAAAAATCATTATGATTTGCCTGTTCTTGAAAATATTTTATCCCCCAAGCGTCGTAGAGAATTGAGAATTCTATTTTTTTTCAATTCTAGGGATATAAAGAGTATCTATAGAAATACAGTATTTTTCAATGGAAATAGGATCAAAAATTGCGTGTTGAATAAAAGAAAAATTTTTGATAACGATAAAAAGAAACTAATTAAATTAAAGCTCTTTCTTTGGTCCAATTATCGATTAGAAGATTTAGCTTGTCTGAATCGCTATTGGTTTGATACCAATAATGGTAGTCGTTTTAGTATGACCAGAATTCATATGTATCCGCGATTGCAAATTTATTAATGGTACATTTTTACTCTATTCCCGTACCATGTCAAGTATATGAAGACAAAGAAATAAACATACCCATTATCTTACATTTACATTTCATTCTGATACACAATACTTACTAATTTAATGACTCATTGTATTTATTATATTATTAATTCGATCTAAAAATGAATCAATAAGATCTTCTTATTTATTTTAAGATCTCATTTTTTTTATTTTTTGTGAATACAGAAATAGACCATACTTTTGTATACGATATCCCATTCAAATCCAATTCGAATCCAATTCATTATAAAAATTATATTGATTATTGATTACTAAAGTAAGTCATTTTACAAAAATAAAAAATTATTAATGAAATTAAGAATCTTGTGTATATCAAATTCAAATGAGTGGCATTATTATTACTGATCAAGAAATATATCGATAAAAATATCTAAAAAAAAAAAGAGAAAGGGACAATTCATTTTTATGATAAAAAATGCATTCATTTCCATTTTTTCGGAAAAAGAAAAAGAAGAAAACAGGGGATCCGTTGAATTCCAAATATTGAGTTTCACCAATAAAATAAGAAGACTTACTTCACATTTAGAATTGCACAGAAAAGACTATTTATCTCAAAGGGGTCTACGTCAAATTCTGGGAAAACGTCAACGGTTGCTGTCTTATTTGTCAAAGAAAAATAGAGTACGTTATAAATACTTAATTAATCAATTGGGTATTCGGGAATCAAAAATTCGTTAATTTGAAAAGTCATTTTGAATTATTTGATTTATTAGATCTTGAATTTTGATGAATTTTTTTTCGTTTTACGCAATTCATGGAAGAATGAATCGAGGAAAAACTTATGAATATACCAGCTACAAGAAAAGATCTCATGATAGTTAATATGGGCCCCCATCACCCGTCAATGCATGGTGTTCTTCGACTCATCGTTACTCTGGACAGTGAAAATGTTATTGACTGTGAACCAATATTGGGTTATTTACACAGGGGGATGGAAAAAATTGCGGAAAACCGAACAATTATACAATATCTTCCTTATGTAACTCGTTGGGATTATTTAGCTACTATGTTCACAGAAGCAATAACTGTAAATGGGCCAGAACAGTTAGGAAATATTCAAGTACCTAAAAGAGCCAGTTATATCAGAGTAATTATGTTGGAATTGAGTCGTATAGCTTCTCATCTGTTATGGCTCGGCCCGTTTATGGCAGATATTGGCGCACAAACTCCTTTCTTCTATATTTTCCGAGAAAGAGAATTTATATATGATTTATTCGAAGCTTCCACTGGTATGAGAATGATGCATAATTATTTTCGTATCGGAGGAGTAGCGGCTGATCTACCTCATGGGTGGATAGATAAATGTTTGGATTTCTGCGATTATTTTTTAACAGGAGTTACTGAATATCAAAAACTTATTACACGAAATCCAATTTTTTTAGAACGCGTTGAAGGTGTAGGCATTATTGGTAGAGACGAAGTAATAAATTGGGGTTTATCAGGACCAATGTTGCGAGCTTCCGGAATACAATGGGATCTTCGTAAAGTTGATCATTATGAGTGTTACGACGAATTGGATTGGGAAGTCCAATGGCAAAAAGAAGGGGATTCATTAGCTCGTTATTTAGTCCGAATTGGTGAAATGACAGAATCCATAAAAATTATTCAACAGGCTCTAGAAGGAATTCCGGGGGGGCCCTATGAGAATTTAGAACTTCGATACTTTGATAGAGAAAGGTATCCAGAATGGCATGATTTTGAATATCGATTCATTAGTAAAAAACCTTCTCCTATTTTTGAATTGCCGAAACAAGAACTTTATGTAAGAGTCGAAGCCCCAAAGGGTGAATTGGGAATTTTTCTGATAGGGGATCAGAGTGGTTTTCCTTGGAGATGGAAAATTCGCCCGCCTGGTTTTATCAATTTGCAAATTCTTCCTCAGTTAGTTAAAAGAATGAAATTGGCTGATATTATGACAATACTAGGTAGCATAGATATCATTATGGGAGAAGTTGATCGTTGAAATGATAATTGATACAACGGAAATACAAGATATCAATTCTTTTTACAGAGTGGAATCTTTAAAAGGGGTCTATGGAATTATATGGGCGCTTGTCCCTATTTTTACTCTTGTATTGGAAATTACAATAGGCGTATTAGTAATTGTATGGTTAGAAAGAGAAATATCCGCAGGGCTACAACAACGTATTGGACCTGAATATGCCGGTCCTTTAGGAGTTCTTCAAGCTCTAGCAGATGGGACAAAACTACTTTTCAAAGAGAATCTTCTTCCATCTAGAGGAGATACTAGTTTATTTAGTATCGGACCATCCATAGCAGTCATATCCATTCTGCTAAGTTATTTAGTAATTCCTTTTGACTATCGTCTTGTTTTAACCGATCTCAATATCGGAGTTTTTTTATGGATTGCGATTTCAAGTATTGCTCCCATTGGACTTCTTATGTCAGGATATGGTTCAAATAATAAATATTCCTTTTTAGGTGGTCTACGAGCTGCTGCTCAATCGATTAGTTATGAAATACCATTAACTCTATGTGTATTATCAATATCTCTACGTGCGATTCGTTGAAACATAAACTTTTCCTTATTCTTTTCTTTCTAGTCTTTATAGAAAAAGAAGGGGAATAAATTGCATACATATCTTCATTTTTTTATTAATTATTCGGATTAATGAATTAAATTAGATAGTTATATGAGTGAAAAAAAAAAACAGCTATAGCTATATAATATATAGATTCGCAGTAAAATTATTGAGTCTCGTCTTCAATGTATAAGAAGAATTAAAGAGTTGAACATAAATAAACAGAAGAAGAGACCCTTTACCCCAAGATTGGTTGATTAGTCATGTCATCCTAGCTTGAAGCGGGTTCAAAAAATCAACCTATTTCGTTTTCACTAGCGTTTGTA